ACTTTAGGGCACCCTTGGGGAAATGCACCCGGTGCAGTAGCTAATCGGGTGGCTTTAGAAGCATGTGTACAAGCTCGTAATGAGGGACGTGATCTTGCTCGTGAAGGTAATGATATTATTCGTGAAGCTAGCAAATGGAGCCCTGAGCTAGCCGCTGCTTGTGAAGTCTGGAAAGAGATCACATTTGATTTCGACCCAGTGGATAAGCCAGATATAGAGGCAAAATAAGCGCGTAGAATTCAGCAATTCCTTTTTGTTCTCCTAATTGATTGCAATGAAACTTGGCCCAATCTTTCTTTTTTTGAGGAAAAGATTGGGCCGAATCAAATAAAGAATAAACATCTTATACTAATCCTATACTATGAACTATGAGGGTCTTTGTGTATTTGCATATATCTTTTATATGTACAGACCTTACACGATATACAATATACAAGTATATACAAAATATAAAAATAAGAAGATAAAATCGAAGGAAGACTAAACAACTTATCTATTCTTTTATTTCTTGTTAGAGCCATAGGCTGAATTATGGATCCTTGGGGTTGAATTGGTGAATCATTTTATATTCCTTAGTTTCAGGCCATAGATCAAACCAAGGGAAGGATCTCTTCTACCCCTAATCCTGTATATTGTCTTTTTCATTCCCTGTTGTAATAGAAATTCATTTTCTTATTTGACTATATGACACGAGATTCTACGAGACGAGAATTTCTTTTTAATTTATGGGAAGAAACAACTATGTATCTTTTTGATGAGAATTGAAAGTTTGACATGAGAGAAACCTTTCTTTATATATTTTTTTTTGAGGAAAAGATTCTATCATAATATTGAAATGATTCACCGGATTCCTCAAAAAGAGAATTCTTTGTTTTCAAGACTCGCTCGTTTTTCATTAACATTGGATCATATGCTTTATTTGAATTCTGATGAGAAAGAAAAAAAAAATAAAGAAAATAAAGAAATAGTAAAATTATTTTTTCTTCATCAAATGACTATTCATCTATTAGTATTAGGTTTTCATAAAATAGGGGCATAAATAATCTATGAAAAAATATTGGTTCAATTCAATGTTGTCTAACAAGAAGTTAGAACATAAGTGTGGACTAAGTAAATCAATGGATAGTCTTGATGCTCTTGGACATACCAGTGGAAGTGAAGAAACTCTTCGAAAAGATGCGGATAAAAAGATTCCTAGTTGGGACAGTTATAGTTTCAGTAATATTCATTATCTAAATTATTTATTTGATAGCAGGAATCTTTGGAGTTTGATCTCTGATCATACTTTTTTAGTTAGAAATAGTAATGGTGACACTTATTCTGTATATTTTGATATTGAAAATCAGATTTTTGATATTGACAATGCTAGTTCTTTTTTGAGTGAACTACCTAGTTATTTGAATAGTGGGTCTAATAGTAGTAATTACTACTATTATTATTATTCCATGTATGATACTCAATCTAATTGGAATAATCACATTAATAGTTGCATTGATAGTTATCTTCGCTTTGAAATCAGTCTTAATAGTGACATTTACAGTGATATCGACAGTTACATTTCTAGTTTCATTTGTACGGAAAGTACAAGTAGTATTGAAAATGGAAATTCTAGTATCAAAAATAGTAGCAGTTATTTCAATAGAAGAGAAAAATCTAATGATTTCGATCTAAATACAAAATATAAACAGTTATGGGTTCAATGTGAGAATTGTTATGGATTAAATTATAAAAAATTTTTTAGTTCAAAAATGAATATTTGTGAATACTGTGGATATCATTTGAAAATGAGTAGTTCAGATAGAATTGAACTCTTTATAGATCCTGGCACTTGGGAGCCTATGAATGAAGATATGGTCTCTATAGACCCCATTGAATTTCATTCAGAGGAGGAACCTTATATAGATCGCATTTCTTTTTATCAAAGAAAAACGGGTTTAACTGAAGCTGTTCAAACGGGCGTAGGTAAACTAAACAGTATTCCCATAGCAATTGGAGTTATGGATTTTCAGTTTATGGGAGGTAGTATGGGATCCGTAGTAGGTGAGAAAATCACCCGTTTGATCGAGTATGCTACTAATCGATCTCTACCTGTCATTATTGTGTGTGCTTCTGGAGGAGCACGCATGCAAGAAGGGAGTTTGAGCTTAATGCAAATGGCTAAAATATCTTCTGCTTCATATGATTATCAATCAAATAAAAAGTTATTTTATGTATCAATCCTTACATCTCCTACAACTGGCGGAGTTACAGCAAGTTTTGGTATGTTGGGAGATATCATTATTGCTGAACCTAATGCCTACATTGCGTTTGCGGGTAAAAGAGTAATTGAACAAACATTGAAAAAGACAGTACCCGACGGTTCACAAGCGGCTGAGTATTTATTCCATAAGGGCTTATTCGACCCAATTGTACCACGTAATCCTTTAAAAGGTGTTCTAAATGAGTTATTTCAGCTACACGGTTTCCTTCCCTTGAACCAAGACTAAAAAAAAAATTTCAAAAATATTTAAATTCTTCATTTTCAAATGGAAGTATAACATTAGCTTCAGTTATTTTTATTTGTAGCGAATACGCATTTAGTTCATTATAATGAAAAAAACAAAACTAAGAAGATGGTGTTTTCTTTGGAGACATCAGTTATAAGTGTAGTAAGAGTCAGAAGTTTTGGATAATGACTTTTTGGCCCGGATACTTTTTTTATTCTATCTCTCTTCCTGATTAGAAACAAGCATCCCTCTATGGACAAGATAAAAAAGAATTTCTTTATCCTTCCGAGAAATTAGGGAAATAAAAAGGATTTTTTCCGTTCTTTTGACATATTCATTATTCATATATTATTCATATATTATTCATATATAGAACAATAGAACAACGAAAAAGAGATAAAAAAATATATCGAAAAAATGAAAAGAAAATATTAAAGAAAGAAGAAATCTCAAATCAAATAAAGAAAATAGAAATATTTAAATAACAAATAAGAAGAATATAGAAGTTCTTTTTCTTTAGTGAGAACCCCCGGTTTTTCACTAGGAATCCCTTTTTGTTGGATAAGATTGGTTAAAATCGGAAACTCATAAGAAACTCTTTTCTATCTTTACCTTTCAAAACACCTTTTTTGTTTTGAAAGGTAAAGATAGAAAGACGATGAAGATAAGGATGGGAGAAGAAGAATCAATTTATTAAAGAAAGGGGATTCTCATACATATTCGTGTCGAAAGAGGAATAGGCATACTTCATTGAGTTCTACATTCGTTATTGATTATTAAAGACTTCATATACTTCATATTAATATTATCTTAATATTCTTTCTAATTTCTTTTTAATAGTTTTAATAGATTAATATTAATAATGAATAGATAGACTTATTATAATATATCTTTATAATTAAAATTTATAATAGGTACAAATATGAAATTGAGGTACCCATTCTATGATAGATTTGAACTTTCCCTCTATTTTTGTTCCTTTAGTGGGCCTAGTCTTTCCGGCAATCGCAATGGCTTCTTTATCTCTTTATGTCCAAAGAAATAAGATTGTCTAAATACGATGAAATCTCATCAATTTATTTCAACACTGGATCATCATACAGATACTTTTTTTAATGTAATATGGTAGGATATATGATATTTGGCCTTTCCGAAAACAAATGAAAGAGTTGTTTTGTTATGTATACCGATGCATAATATACGGCATTAATGCATGTATATGCGGTTATAGCTTAATCCATTAAATGATGAAATTCAAAATGATCAGCAAATCTTTTTTGAAAAATTTTTTAAATAGAAACTCAATGTATCTAACCAATTATTCCTAATGGTTCCTGTCGGAATGCTGCTAGTTGATGAAAGTTACTTCGGGATCAAGCAATAAAAGTCAAGTCAAATCCATTTGGGTTATTCTCTCAATTCCAATCGAATGCAACTGGATCTAGTATAGTATGAACTGGCGATCAGAACATATATGGATAGAACTTATAACGGGGTCTCGAAAAACAAGTAATTTTTGCTGGGCCTGTATCCTTTTTTTAGGTTCACTAGGATTCTTAGTGGTTGGAACTTCCAGTTATCTTGGTAAAAATCTGATATCCGTATTTCCGTCTCAGCAAATCCTTTTTTTCCCACAAGGGATCGTGATGTCTTTCTATGGGATCGCAGGTCTATTCATTAGTTCTTATTTGTGGTGCACAATTTCATGGAATGTAGGTAGTGGTTATGACCGATTCGATAGAAAAGAAGGGATAATGTCCCTTTTTCGTTGGGGATTTCCTGGAAGAAATCGTCGCATCTTCCTTCGTTTCTTTCTGAAAGATATCCAATCAATCAGAATGGAGGTGAGAGAGGGTCTTTTTCCTCGTCGTGTTCTTTATATGGAAATCAAGGGTCAAGGAGCCATTCCCTTGACCCGTACTGATGAGGATTTGACTCCACGAGAAATTGAACAAAAAGCTGCCGAATTGGCCTATTTCTTGCGCGTACCCATTGAAGTCTTTTGAAATGAACTGAAGAATAAATCTCAGCATGAGAGAAGGAACTTAATACATCTCAAAAGTGGGAAGACGTATATGGAACAATAACTATTTTGTATACGCATACACATGATGTCTGGCTTCATTCTTTAGACTAGTGAAAGGTCTAATAAGTAATAAGTAAATAAGTATAGATTCATCAAATATCCTAACATGTCTTTTGTTTTCGTAAAAAATAATTCCTCTTTTTAGGCCTTTGAATTGATACCCTATCCCTGCGCTTCGGTTAGATAGTGAAATCTTTCAAATTCGAAATGGAAATAAAAGAATTAAAGAATCCGGTAGGGTTCGTCTTTAAATCCAAATTCTATTTGTTAGTTCAAATGGGTTTTCGAGTCTTCATTGAAAGGAATAAATGAAAGGGAAATTGGTTACAATTTTTCTAATTGTGATCTCTGGAATATGGAAAGAATATTTACTTTTTTTCATTCGAAAAGAGCCTTTCTTGTATGTCTTGTATGTTCTATTCTAGATCCAAAGACTCAATTCTTACACAAAAACAAAAATAGGAAAAGATTCATAGGTTTGATACCTTATTCTTGTTAGAGTTATAGGCTCTTGTTATATAATTCGTACTTCATAGAAATCTCAGATAGAATCGACCAATGAAACAGGTTCATTAACAATTCACATCACGGATACAGAATGAAAAAAAAGAAAGCATTGGCTTCCCTCCCATATCTTGTGTCTATAATCTTTTTGCCCTGGTGGGTTTCTCTCTCATTTAAGAAATGTCTAGAAACTTGGGTTATTAATTGGTGGAATACTAGGCAATCCGAAATCCCTTTGAATGATATTCAAGAGAAAAATGTTCTAGAAAAATTTATGGAATTAGAAGAACTATTCCTGTTGGACGAGATGATAAAGGAGTACTCGGAGACACATATGCAAAGGCTTCGTATAGGAATGCACAAGGAAACAATACAATTGGTCCAAAGACAAAAGGAATCTCATTTCCATATCATTTTGCATTTCTCTACAAATCTAATCTGTTTCGCTATTCTAAGTGGTTATTTTTTTCTGGGTAATGAAGAACTTTTAATTTTAAATTCTTGGATTCAGGAATTTCTCTATAACTTAAGTGATACAATCAAAGCTTTTTCAATTCTTTTAGTTACTGATTTATGGATCGGATTTCACTCGACCCATGGTTGGGAACTAATGATTGGTTCGATCTACAATGATTTTGGATTGGCTCAGAATGATCAGATTATATCTGGTCTTGTTTCCACTTTTCCAGTGATTCTAGATACAATTGTGAAATATTGGATCTTCCATTTTTTAAATCGTGTATCTCCTTCGCTTGTAGTAATTTATCATTCAATGAATGAATAATTCATTAGATCTTTTGATATCATTTGATATCAATAAAATCAGAACCTTTCTTTGTGTATAAAGAAATCATTTTTCATCTTACTTATTCTTTATACTTCTACCTTTTCAATTCAAGGTATTCATACTATATTCTACTAGTACAATTCTTTCAGTATAATCAATACAATGGCAAACTTGTGGATAGGGAATTCTACTAGCTACCTATCAAATTTATTGTAGAAATTCCGGGGATCAATGATTGGACCATGCAAAATAGAAAGACTTTTTCTTGGGTAAAAGAAAAGATGACTCGATCCATTTATGTATCAATCATGATATATGTAATAACTCGAGCATCTATTTCAAATGCATATCCCATTTTTGCGCAGCAGGTTTATGAAAATCCACGAGAAGCAACTGGTCGAATTGTATGTGCCAATTGCCATTTAGCTAATAAGCCCGTGGATATTGAAGTTCCGCAAGCTGTACTTCCTGATACTGTATTTGAAGCAGTTGTTCGAATTCCTTATGATATGCAACTGAAACAAGTTCTTGCTAATGGTAAAAAAGGGGCTTTGAATGTAGGAGCTGTTCTTATTTTACCCGAGGGATTCGAATTAGCCCCACCCGATCGTATTTCTCCCGAAATGAAAGAAAAGATGGGCAATCTTTCTTTTCAGTTTTATCGTCCTAATAAAAGAAATATTCTTGTGATAGGTCCTGTTCCCGGTCAGAAATATAGTGAAATCGTCTTTCCTATTCTTTCCCCCGACCCTGCTACGAAAAAAGACGTTCATTTCTTAAAATATCCCATATATGTAGGTGGGAACAGAGGAAGGGGTCAGATTTATCCTGATGGTAGCAAGAGTAACAATACAGTTTATAATGCTACATCTGCTGGTATAGTAAGTAGAATAGCACGTAAAGAAAAAAGGGGATATGAAATAACCATAGTTGATGCATCAGAAGGACGTCAAGTGGTTGATATTATACCTCCAGGACCAGAACTTCTTGTTTCAGAAGGTGAATCCATCAAGCTTGATCAACCATTAACAAGTAATCCAAATGTAGGAGGTTTTGGTCAGGGAGACACAGAAATAGTGCTTCAAGATCCATTACGAGTCCAAGGCCTTCTGTTCTTCTTGGCATCTGTGATTTTGGCACAAATCTTTTTGGTTCTGAAAAAGAAACAGTTTGAAAAGGTTCAGTTGTACGAAATGAATTTCTAGATCTAGAGATTCCTTAAAATAAAGTTGGTAAAAGTGCCAAATTCTTGTTGATTTATAGACTGATATATGATTCAAAAAATTCTATAAGTCTTTTCTTTGTTTTTTTTAGACTCTTTTACTCTTTTTTTATTTTGCGGGATGTCTGAAACTTATTACTTGATATACCATTACTAATGGTAGAAAATAAGTATACAAATACAAAGGAATAGAATACAAGGCAAGGACGGGAAAAAGGAAAGTAAAAAAGATTTCTATTTATTTCTATTTATAGAAAGTATTCTTATTTTTTTATTCTTAGTCTTTCTAATCGTCTATTCGAATCGATACAAGTCGATTCGATACAAGACGACACAAGAAAATCCTTTTCTTGTGTCGTCTTGTATCGGGATCATGATTTTTTCTTTTGTTTTCCAAAGATTCTTATTCCTTGTT